ACAGTACTATAAGAATCAGTACTGAACATCCCTCCTGTAATAGTACAGGCTCCCATAGCAATGACGTATTTTGGTTCAGGCATTTGCTCATATAATCTCACTAAAGAGGGAGCCATTTTCATTGTGACTGTGCCGGCTGTTAAAATTAGGTCCGCTTGCCTAGGACTTGATCTTGGTACCAACCCATAACGATCAAAGTCGAATCGCGAGCCTATTAATGAAGCAAATTCAATGAAACAGCAGCTGGTACCATATAGAAGCGGCCATAAACTGGAGAGTCTTGACCAATTCGAAAGATCATTCGATGTAGTTGAAATAACTGAATTGGGGGTTGTTTGGTCAAGTAACGGAAACTCAATCAAATTCATAACTGTCTCAATGTAATTTTTTCCTTCCTTTTTTTTTTTATTGTCTGAATACTCAGTTAAGACCATTCCAACGCTCCCTTTCGCCATGCATAAACTGAACCCACAATTGGGATAAGCACGAAAATTAAAGCTTCGATAAATACAGATACACCCAATACATCGAAACTCATTGCCCATGGATAAAGAAAGACCGTTTCAACATCAAAAACAACAAAAACTAGAGCAAACATGTAATAGCGGATTCGGAATTGTAACCAAGCGTCTCCCATAGGTTCTATGCCCGATTCATAACTAGAGAGCTTCTCTGGTCCTTTACTAACCGGGGCTAAAACTCCTGAAATTACAAATGCCAAGATAGGAATAACGCTTGATATTATTAGAAATGCCCATAAAATATCATATTCGTGAAGCAGAAACATAAATGTACTCCTATTAATGTGGAATATGCTTAATTATTCTAGTTGGCATTGTCAATTCATCCAGAACTTGTTTTCCTAGGTGAAACAAGAATTTTTTTTAATCAAATCAAAGTGTATAGTTCAGAGTTTGTTTGCTGCGTGGCATGTCTTGTTTAGAGATTCATCCAACGGAATCGGGATTCCGTTTTTGATTTTGATTCTATTTAGATATGGTGTAGAAATAAGGCGCTCTTACACAAACAAAACTCTCTCACTTTGTCTCGCTTTCTCTATTCTCTATAAAAAAATAGATATAAGATTAAAAAATATTAAATAAAAAAATTCTAAATAATAAAAATAATTTAATTAAATACTAAAATATACTAATCTAACCTAATAGAATATTCTATTACTAATGTATTCTAATGAATAGTAATACTATAACTATGTTTCATAATTCTGAAACGTAATACTATGTTTTTGTTTTTTTCTTGATATTTCCTTATATTTATTTCTTTGTATTTTATATTTAGAAATATATATTTCTTATATAAATTATATGTAAATATATAATTTATGTAATGTATAAATAATAAAATGAAATAAGATAATGAAATATTATCAAAAAATAATATCAAACATAACATAGTTATTATCAAAACCAATAATTTTGGGGGGGGGGTAAAAAATGTCTAGGGATTTCTAACATATTCGAAGTATTCTTTTCATTAAAATCCAGGTAAAGGATCGTCGTTGTTTCTATTGATTTTATACAAATACGAATACGTAAACACAATCTAATGCATCGAACTATTATATTTTCTTTCTTTTTCTTGTCCTAGATTTGACACATACTGATCTGATTAGATCCATTGGAATGAATTATTGTTTTTATTTTCAGGTACCTATGTATTTACATGAATATGTGGTAATGCTTTCATTTCATTTCTATGAAACAACCAATGGTCTGGTCTGTCCAGTCTATAAACAAGTACTAATGAGGAAATGAAAACTATACTAAACAAAAATAGAATGTCTATACAAAAATAGACAAATAGAATGTATTAGGGCTATACGGACTCGAACCGTAGACCTTCTCGGTAAAACAGATCAAACTGATTATTATCGAAATGATTCGAACTGTTTCAAAGACCCAACATGCATTTTGTTTGTTGCATTGGGCTCTTTCATCAACTGATGTAAAGATCAGTTAGTCCACCATATTTTTTCTTTACAGGAAGATAATGAGCTGGCTCCATGTGCTCTGATTCATTATTTGTATTCAGATCTAGTAGCAATACCAAAGTGTTTCAAAGAAGGGTTACCTTGACTTAGGTCTGCCTTCGGCTTAGATCAACCTAAGTTAAATGGAGTCTCTATCGTTCCGCTGCAAGAGTCGAATATGAGACTTCATACACCTTAAAGTTCATAGGATGAAAGGAGGTTTTTTTGAAGCCCTTATACTCATTATGCCTAGCATTGAATGGGCTGGGTATTTACCTTATCAACTATCAAATCAATGACGGGTTCTATTTGATTTGGCACCTAAATTCGCACCAAAATCGGACCGAACCAAATATTTGTCATGCTATTGTTCTCTCGAATCTATGGAGTAAGACATTGATTTTTCAATAAGATCAACTATGTTCATTGCATAATAAGCTCCCTTGAAAAGCATTGGCGCACGTGTAAACGAGGTGCTCTACCTAACTGAGCTATAGCCCTTGTCATAGATATCTTAACATATAGATAATTTCTTGTCAAGATGGATATTTCCTAATCTCACATGATAACTCTTTGATCCGTTTACTGTTAACAGATTGGTATTGCTTAGAAATTATATTCTATCTATAATCCCCGAGGTGATGGGTCTTCTTTTGCGGTGATAAATTACCTACTTAACTCAGTGGTTAGAGTATTGCTTTCATACGGCAGGAGTCATTGGTTCAAATCCAATAGTAGGTAGAACTTATTAGATACCGGAGTCAATGCAATGGTATCTAATAAGTTTTTCTACCCATCCTCCTTTTTTCGTTGTATCAGATTAGACTTGATTGTCTTCAATTGGCAGAATCTAAATGTGGTGTATAAAAAAGAACTTCTAAAAAACTTCTTTTGATTATTTTGATGTATTGACTAGTAGGAAATAACATTGACAGCCTCTACTCGTGTCCTAGCTCGTCTGAGAGCTAGATTCGCTTCAATCACCTGTCTCTTACCCTCAGCTCTACTCAAGTTAGCTTCAGCTATTTTAAGAGTTTGTTGAGCTTCTTGCGGATCAATGTCAGTACTCATCTCCGCATCATTTCCTAAAATGGTGATCTCATTATTCCCTATTCTAGCAAAACCACCCATCAGAGCCACCGTTAACCATTGGTCGTTGAGGCGTATTCTCAAAAGACCTATATCTACAGCCGTGGCAATAGGGGCGTGGTTCGGTAATACACCAATTTGGCCACTATTTGTAGATAAAATGATTTCTTTCACTTCTGAATCCCAAATAATTCGATTAGGAGTCAGTACACAAAGATTTAAGGTCATTTCTTCAAATTGCTCTCCACTTCTAAGTTCATAGCTTTCGCGGTAGCTTCATCGATGTTACCCACCAAATAAAAAGCCTGCTCGGGCAGACCATCTAATTCTCCGGAAAGGATCAGTTGAAACCCCCTAATTGTTTCTGCAAGACCAACATATTTTCCTGGAGAACCAGTAAATACTTCTGCCACGAAGAAGGGTTGTGATAAGAAACGCTCAATTTTTCGTGCTCTTGCTACAGTTAAACGATCCTCCTCGGATAATTCGTCCAACCCAAGAATAGCTATAATGTCCTGAAGTTCTTTGTAACGTTGTGAAGTTTGCTTAACTCTTTGCGCAGTTTCATAATGTTCCTCGCCAACGATCCGAGGTTGTAACATAGTTGACGTTGAATCTAAAGGATCTACTGCTGGATAAATACCCTTGGCAGCTAATCCTCTTGATAGTACGGTAGTAGCATCTAAATGTGCAAATGTAGTGGCAGGAGCAGGGTCGGTCAAATCGTCCGCAGGTACATAAACTGCTTGGATCGAAGTTATAGATCCCTCTTTGGTAGAAGTAATTCTTTCTTGCAAAGAACCCATTTCTGTACTAAGGGTAGGTTGATAACCCACTGCAGAAGGCATTCTCCCTAATAATGCGGATACTTCTGATCCTGCTTGGACAAAACGAAAGATATTGTCGATGAATAGAAGCACATCTTGTTCATTAACATCCCGGAAATATTCTGCCATAGTTAGGGCAGTCAAACCAACTCTCATACGAGCTCCCGGCGGTTCATTCATTTGACCATAGACTAAAGCTACTTTTGATTCTGCAAGATTTTTTTCATTAATTACTCCGGATTCTTTCATTTCCATGTAAAGATCATTTCCTTCACGAGTACGCTCTCCTACTCCGCCAAATACGGATACGCCTCCATGAGCTTTGGCAATGTTGTTGATCAATTCCATGATGAGTACTGTTTTACCTACTCCAGCTCCCCCAAATAGTCCGATTTTTCCTCCACGGCGATAAGGAGCTAAAAGATCTACCACCTTAATACCTGTTTCAAAGATTGATAATTTCGTATCTAACTGTATAAAGGCAGGCGCAGATCTATGAATAGGAGATGTTGTGCGAGTATCTACAGGACCTAAATTATCAACAGGCTCTCCAAGAACGTTGAAGATTCGCCCGAGAGTAGCTCCGCCGACTGGAACACTTAGAGGAGCTCCCGTGTCAATCACTTCCATTCCTCTCATCAGCCCATCTGTAGCACTCATAGCTACAGCTCTAACTCGATTATTTCCTAATAATTGTTGTACCTCACAAGTCACATTAATTTGCTGACCGACAGTATCTCGACCCTTAACTACCAAAGCGTTATAAATATTAGGCATTTTGCCCGGGGGAAAAACGACATCCAGTACTGGGCCAATAATTTGAGCGATACGCCCTAGTTTTTTTTCTTCAAGTGTGGAAACCGCAGGGCTAGAAGTAGTAGGATTGATTCTCATAATTATAATAAAGTGAAATATGTCGAAATCCTTTTTGGAATAATACCAAATCGAAAATAAATGTCCGATAGCAAGTTGATCAGTTAATTCAATAAGAGATAAATGGGAGATAGCACTCGATTTAGTTGGTACCGCCCAACCGAATCCGATTCAATCGTTTACTCATTCAATGAGTAAATTTTCAAGTTCAGCCAATCCTT